CCCACACGAGGTTTGTGAATGTGAATAAGTGATTGTCTGATAATGAGCAAGGAATATCCGCCTTTCTGCTAAACAGGATCTATTGAACTCATAATTCATTAGACGCTTTTTATGAATGTCAACTAAGTATCGTAAGTAAACGGATCCCGGTTGTTCAATCATTTGATAACCAGAGTCATTCTTTGAGAAATGATCACTATGAGTCAGACTCAATAGAATTTTATCAATCCTTTCTTCCTTCGTTAAGGTGGAGAACTGAACCAAGAATTCTCTTTCTTCATCATCAATCGAATCACTGTTCGCGAACCAGGATTCGATTTTATCATCAATCCAAGCACCGTTCACGTTTTTTCTTTTTCTTATCAATGAATAGATCTCTTTACTTGTACGACTTAGATGTCTCGTATTTCTCGAAAAAGTTATTCGATTGATGGGATTTGGTATAAGACTTAGGAAATCGATGATATCGATGAGATTGATATTCAAATATTTCTTCTTAGAACGTATTGATTTGACCCCATAAGCGGGACCACCACCCAATAGCATGTTGCTGCCAAAAGCAGAACCCCGTATTTCTTCTAGAAAATATCCTAATTGTTTCAGAGCAACTAGAAAGAGATTCTTTAACCAGAAAGAATTCAGTTCAGATGGAGGATACCCATCCAGAAGTTTTCGTAACTCAATCATGTATGATGGAATCATCAAAGATTTGATCTTTTCGAACTCTGTCTGTAACTCACTAGAGGCTCGGGAAACAAAGAGAAGATGTGTACGAACGAGATATCCAGCAACAAGAAGAAGGAAAAGGATTGAATAGAAGAACTCCCGAGCATTTGGTGATCCCAGATGTACCCAGAATGAAAGGGGTGACTCATTATTTCGATGAATCATTTCTTCGGACAGAAGAAGACTATGTAAACACTTCCTCGAAATCTGACTTATCCGATTCCGTTGTGGAAGAATCGCCCACCATATTTTCCGAGGAATTCGCCGTGATATATCCATAATATCGTGAAAAATGGATACAACTTTTTGACTGCTACTTCGTATCGGTATCGGCAATAGGTCTAAAAAAGTATCTAAAAGGATGAAATTTAGATGTAGATATTGGTACCCTATCGAAGTTAGATATTTGTACCCTGTCGAAGTAAAGAACCATGGCAGATATGTTTGGAACAGCTTCCATTTTTTTGAGAGATTTGCTCGTAGAAAGATTCTATCCATCTGCCGTTTCTCAACGCATTTCTTTAGACAAAGACTCTGTTTTTTCCTCTTTTTGGCTCGTAAATATTTATCAGAACATGGAATGTGAATCAAACCCATGTTTGAATTGAAATTGAGATTGAGATACTGATGCAAGTTCTTCCCTTCTGAATCAGACGGATTCATATCTGAAAGAGGTTGACAATAAGTTCTTTCTAAATTGACTATTTGTCCCTCTGTTAGAGGTGTTCCAGAAATGTCTGCGATTGCGTAAAGAGCTCTACGAACGAATCGAGCGGATAGAATTGGAAAATCGTTAGGTATGAATATGTTAGATACCCGTGACTCGATCGTTGAAATAGCATCTCTCTCCGAAAAAACATGTTTTTTTTTACCGACGCACAAAGAAAATTTTTTGTTGCCAGTGAACAAGATATTAAGGAATTGTCCATACGTAAGATCATAATTATTGATACGGGCCTTTTCTACATAAAAAGGGAATCTTTTGTTACAATAGAACCAGAAGTGATGTGGATTATTCAAGAATCGAAGTCGATTTGCTTTTAAAAAAGAAGATATCAATGAACTTCTATGAAATGGTTTCACGGGATTCATCCAATTGTCTCGATCGTGGGATAGCATTGAGAAATAGGAATCAGTGTTATCAAAGGATTTCCTGCGATTTTTTCTAGTAGGAGTATGGAATGAGTCAATCGTCCACTTTGGTATCTTATTGAACAAAAATGGTGATATTGTTCCTCCATCGATCAACAATTTAGATTTTTGGGAAGTATTATGATCATCCAATAAGAAGGGTTTCAATTTATTCAAATGAACGATTTGAACACCTATTGATTCTAACAACTGATCGCAGAGTTGATCATTCGGACCTTTGAATTGAGAGATGTGGATCTCGGACCCACGAATGGGGGTATTCCCGAAACTCACAAAGAAAAAAGAAAGTGACTTAGACAAAAAGAGAAGGAACTTGGGCAAAAAGAGACGGAACTTGGGCAAAAAGAGACGCAAAAAGGTGGACCAAAATAAACGAAGTGGCTTAGAAGGATCTTGTTTGTCGAAAACCCTGGACCAATCAATCGAATATTGATTAATATTAATATTATTAATATATTGATTAATATTAATTAATATATTAATAATATTAATACGTAATCGATCGAACACTACTTGAAAAACTTGAAAACGGCTCTTCTGCTCAGAAACGAAATGTTCCAAATGTTTCTGGAAATTCTTGCTCCCATTGGACCATTTGTATCTATATGCATCAGGATCCCGATTCATGGATCTCTCGGTTCGAGAAAGAAGAGGATCGAACCATTTCTTCTCACTCTTTTTCAAATTTGATAAATGTTGGTTGATCGTATATTTCATTATAGTTCTATGATTCAGAGTATCATTTCCTATTTGATCCCTTTGAATTCCATATTCGAAGTTGCGATCGGATCTATTCATAAAAAAAAATCGATTCGAACCATTTCTTATGTACCCATGGATGCTATATTGGATTTGAATCAGATTTTGGATCAATCTATATTGATTGACTGCCTTCATTATGTTGTTGATAGCAAATACCACTCTTTTTGGTTTTGGATCTTCCAAAGCATTCCCGCACCGGACCCAATTTTTTCTTATCTGTCGATAAAAAGATTCATTCTCTTCAAAAAAAATAGGAGGTAGAACCAATAAAGATTTCTTTTTCGATTCATCCCTGGAGTTGAATACCTCATTCAAGAATTTTTTTTGATCCAATCCGCAGGAATCAATAGAAAAGGCAAATCCCTTATGATACACCAGATCCGGCTCGGTTATTGATAGAGTTAATAGATCCGCCATTTCTTGAAATCTCTCTTCTGCGTGGTGAAACGTGTATCCTCCCCTGTTCCGGTCATGGAATAGATGAAATAAATCAAAAAATGGATTTTGGTTCAAGAATGAAATCTTCTTGGAACTGTCCATATCCGGTTCATCCTTCGGAACCATATCGCATCCCTGATCTGATGAAATAGGATGAATTGAGACGGTTTTTTGTAAATACGTAATTATCTTGAATATATCAACCATTTCTTTATTTTCCGATCGCCTGAAACGGACAAAAGAAACATCTTGTTGTTTCTTCAACAATTTCTGATCTCTAGTGGACCTCTCAGTAGGAGTCGAACCCAGATAAAGTTCTGACCATCTGTCAGAGAAAAAAGAACGAGAGGATCTTGTAGGATTCCCAAGAAATTCTTCGATTTCTTTGGGAAGTTGTTGAACCTTTCTTTGATTGATCCAAGTACTCTCTTTCGGATCCATGAAAGAACTCTCAGGGATCTCTTTCCCTTTTGGAAGATACAGGAGCGAAACAATCAACCTATGGATATTGGAAGACTCAAAAGAGTCTTCCAATGAATCATTTCTGGGTCCAATGGAGTTTACGGGTATAGGAAGAAGCCCCCTCAAATAGATATTTTTTCTTTCGACCAGATTTCGATTGTTAAGACGATGTAGAAGGACCACTACTACAAGCAGTACTACACCTTTGATCGTGAAAGATCGATTGCTTGTTGAACCCTGCGAATCGCGTGAAAAGAGGATACTGACTATTCGTGGGTCAAAGAGTTTCATAAAACGTTCTTGGTCGAAAAAAACGTGAATGAAAGATCCCACTGAATCCAATTTGGTCCACGAATCTAAGAAATAGTGAGAATTCTTGATCTCTCTCAATACCTCCCTAAACTCAAAAATCCAGGATTTATATAGACGTCGTTTTGCCCTGTCTTGCCTCATATTGATATTGATTCCTCCTTAGGATTTCTTTAAAATTTGACTTTATATTTATATATGTATTTAATTAATATTGGAAATTTTTATTATTATCATGTAGAATTGACTTGGAAATTTTTATTATTAATTATCATGTAGAATTGACTTGGAAATTTTTATTATTAATTATCATGTAGAATTGACTTGGAAATTTTTATTATATTTATTATTATTATTATTATATTTATTATTATATAGAATATATAACGATTTTTCTATAGAGTTAGGCTAGATACTTGAAATATATGCTAATCCCCATTACGCATCCATGGCTGAATGGTTAAAGCGCCCAACTCATAATTGGCAAATTCGTAGGTTCAATTCCTGCTGGATGCAGTACAACGCGAACGTTCAATACGTCTATTGGAATTGGCTCCGTATCAATGGAATCTCATCATCCATACATAACGAATTAATATAATTACTATGGTATATTCATATCATAACATATGAACAGTAAGAAGTAGAATTCTTATCGATACCGGAACTCATAGGGAAGAAAATAGATTTATGGATGGAATCAAATATGCAGTATTTACAGACAAAAGTATTCGGTTATTGGGGAACAATCAATATACTTCTAATGTCGAATCAGGATCAACTAGGACAGAAATAAAGCATTGGGTCGAACTCTTTTTTGGTGTCAAGGTAATAGCTATGAATAGTCATCGACTCCCGGGAAAGGGTAGAAGAAAGGGACCCATTATGGGACATACAATGCATTATAGACGCATGATTATTACGCTTCAACCGGGTTATTCTATTCCACCTCTTAGAAAGAAAAGAACTTAAATTTAGAAAGAAAAGAACTTAAATCAAAATACTTAATAACACGGCGATACCTTTATACAAAACTTCTACCTCGAGCAGAACCGTCGGCAGTCAAGTGAAATCCAATCCACGAAATAATTTGATCTATGGACAGCGTCGTTGTGGTAAAGGTCGTAATGCCAGAGGAATCATTACCGCAAGGCATAGAGGGGGAGGTCATAAGCGTCTATACCGTAAAATTGATTTTCGACGGAATGAAAAAGACATATCTGGTAGAATCGTAACCATAGAATACGACCCTAATCGAAATGCAAACATTTGTCTCATACACTATAGGGATGGTGAGAAGAGATATATTTTACATCCCAGAGGGGCTATAATTGGAGATACCATTGTTTCTGGTACAGAAGTTCCTATCTCAATGGGAAATGCCCTACCTTTGAGTGCGGTTTGAACTATTGATTTACGTAATTGGAAGTAACCAATTAGGTTTACGACGAAACCTAGAAATCGATCACTGATCCAATTTGAGTACCTCTACGGGATAGACCTCAACAGAAAACTGAAGAGTATCGGCAGCAAGTGATTGAGTTCAGTAGTTCCTCATAGAAAATTATTGACTCTAGAGATATGGTAATATGGAGAAGACAAAATTGTTTGAAGCACCGACAGAACCGGAAGCGCCCCTTGTTTCAAAGAGAGGAGGACGAGTTATTCACATTTCATTTGATGGTCAGAGGCGAATTGAAAGCTAAGCAGTGGTAATTCTACCCCGGGGGAAAAATAGAGATGTCTCCTACGTTACCCGTAATATGTGGAAGTATCGACGTAATTTCATAGAGTCATTCGGTCTGAATGCTACATGAAGAACATAAGCCAGATGAAGGAACGGGGAGACCTAGGATGTAGAAGATCATAACATGAGTGATTCGGCAGATTTGGATTCCAATATATCAACTCATGTGGTACTTCATCATACGATTCATATAAGATCCATCTGTCTAGATATCATCATATACATCCGGAAAGCCGTATGCTTTGGAAGAAGCTTGTACAGTTTGGGAAGGGGTTTTGATTGATCAAAAAGAAGAATCTACTTCAACCGATATGCCCTTAGGCACGGCCATACATAACATAGAAATCACACTTGGAAAGGGCGGACAATTAGCGAGAGCTGCGGGTGCTGTAGCGAAACTGATTGCAAAAGAGGGTAAATCGGCCACATTAAAATTACCATCTGGGGAGGTCCGTTTGATATCCAAAAACTGCTCAGCAACAGTCGGGCAAGTGGGTAATCTTGGGGTGAACCAGAAAAGTTTGGGTAGAGCCGGATCTAAGTGTTGGCTAGGTAAGCGTCCTGTAGTAAGAGGGGTAGTTATGAATCCTGTAGACCATCCCCATGGGGGTGGTGAAGGGAGGGCCCCAATTGGTAGAAAAAAACCCACAACCCCTTGGGGTTATCCTGCGCTTGGAAGAAGAAATAGAAAAAAGAAAAAATATAGTGATAGTTTGATTCTCCGTCGCCGTAGTAAATAGGAGAGTATTGAAAATCAAATATGTTTCTTCGTCTTTACAAAAAAAAATAAAAAAGATAGGAGGAATTTGCTGTGACACGTTCACTAAAAACACTAAAAAAAAAACCCTTTGTAGCTAATCATTTATTGGAAAAAATTGAGAAGCTCAACCGAAGGACAGAAAAAGAAATAATAGTAACTTGGTCCCGGGCATCTACCATTATACCCAAAATGATCGGCCATACAATTGCTATTCATAATGGGAAAGAGCATTTACCTATTTATATAACAGATAGTATGGTAGGTCACAAATTGGGAGAATTTGCACCTACTCGGAATTTCCGGGAGCATACGAGAAACGATAAAAAATCTCGTCGTTAATGTTAATAAAGTTAATATGGGTGCTCGTCGTTTATTGGTGGGAGGTGAACCTTATGATAGAGAGGGTACCTGAGGTAGAAGTATATGCTTTAGGTCAACATATATGTATGTCTGCTCACAAAGCGCGAAGAGTAATTGATCAGATTCGTGGGCGTCCCTATGATGAAATACTTATGAAACTAGAACTCATGCCTTATCGAGCATGTTATCCCATTTTTAAATTAGTTTATTCTGCAGCAGCAAATGCTACTAACAATATGGATTTCGACAAAACGGCTTTAATTATTAGTCAAGCCGAAGTTAACGAGGGTACTATCGTGAAAAAGTTAAAACCTCGAGCTAGAGGACGTAGTTATCCGATAAAAAGACCCACCTGTCACATAACTATTGTATTGCAAGATATCTCTAAAGATAAAAACTTTTATCTATGGTTAAAAAAAAGAGGATGGATATATAAAGAGAAGTATATAGATATTCAAGATAAGTATGAATGTTTTCTATACGAGGCTCTATTTGGGGGCAGAATGCTATGGGCCAATGATGGGTGCGAGGTTTTATGGGACAAAAAATAAATCCACTTGGTTTCAGACTTGGTACAACCCAAAGCCATCATTCCCTTTGGTTTGAACAACCAAAAAATTATCCTGAGGGTCTTCAGGAAGATCAAAAAATACAGGATTGTATCAAGAATTATGTAGAAAAAAATATAAAAATCTCTTCCAGTGCCGAGACAATTGTATATATAAAGATTCAAAAAACGATCGATCTGATCCATGTCATAATATATATAGGGTTCCCAAAATTG